CGAATCGATCTCAGTCGATCCCTCGTTACTGCTCAAAGGAGCAGTAATAGGTAGGGATGACAGGATTTGAACCCGTGACATTTTGTACCCAAAACAAACGCGCTACCAAGCTGCGCCACATCCCTTCCATTATTCTACAGTCTCATTGTATAAAATTACTGTTTTGTTTTCCACATCATTATTTCGTCGATTGATCTACACAATTTTCTGCCCATTTCGTCTTTTTGGTCTCATTTAAGATATGTTTAACATAATAATATTTATTATATATAATAAAAATAAATGAGTATTTTTCGGAAATGCTTGGTAAGAGGTTTTTTTGGTTTTAATTTAAGATTCTAAGAAAGGGTAAAATCTTATTTACCGGATCATTGTATAACTCAATTTAACTTAAAGACTATGTGTACAATTCTAACCGGTCCTTAACTACATATGCCTCTGATCATATATGCATTATCTGTATTACAATAAATAAACAAGGGAGGGTTTTCAATGCGAGATTTTAAAACATATCTCTCCGTGGCACCAGTACTAAGTACACTATGGTTCGGGGCTTTGGCAGGTCTATTGATAGAGATTAATCGTTTTTTTCCGGATGCGTTGACATTCCCCTTTTTTTCATTCTAGTTATTGACATGGGAAGGGATGAAGAAGATTAAAGATACAATCAAATATCTGTGACTAACCCCTCTTCTCCTCTTTTCTCTTTTTTCCCTTTTTAGAATAAGGGAGGAAAGAGAAAAAAAAAGTGGATTCGATTCAACATCTGCGAGACCTGGGTTCAAGTTCGAATTCTAAAATGAATATTAATAATAGAAAAATGGGTTTAGAATAAGAATAGAAAATACGCGTCCAAGGAAAAAGTATTACAAGATATTTAACTGAAAACTAAAATACTGTACTTCGATTTGAAATAGAGTTTAGAAATTTTTATATTCCTTATTATTTACTATGACTTTCATTTACTATAGTTTTTATAATTGGATTTCGAGTTAGTAACTTCTATTTTTTTTCCTTCCTTTCTTCTTAATACCGAATCGAAAATAGACGAGTTGAGTAAATAAAAAATCCAAGGGGGGTTCATGGCCAAGGGTAAAGACGTACGAGTAACGGTGATTTTGGAATGTACCGATTGTGTTCGAAACAGTGTTAATAAGGTATCAACGGGGATTTCCAGATATATTACTCAAAAGAACCGGCACAATACACCCAATCGATTAGAATTGAAAAAATTCTGTCCCTATTGTTACAAGCATACGGTTCATGGGGAGATAAAGAAATAGATCGAGCTGAGTATCTATATCTTACCCTTTCAAGGAAAGGGACAAAATGGCATTATATATAACATATTTAAATAGAAAAGAAAAAAATCCTATTTAGAATAGCGTTAAAATGAATTAGACTTAAGAACTAGGATTTTCGGGATAAGGAATAAACTAAAACAAACCATGGATAAATCCAAACGATCTTTTCTTAAATCCAAGCGATCTGTTCGTAGGCGTTTGCCCCCGATTGAATCGGGGGATCGAATTGATTATAGAAACATGAGTTTAATTAGTCGATTTATTAGTGAACAAGGAAAAATATTATCCAGACGGGTGAATAGATTGACCTTGAAACAACAACGATTAATTACTGTTGCTATAAAACAAGCTCGTATTTTATCTTTGTTACCCTTTCTGAATAATGAGAAACAGTTTGAAAGAACCGAGTCGACTGCTAGAACTACTGGTCTTAGAACTAGAAATAAATAGGCTTACTCTTTTTTCACTTTTTATTATAGTAATTTCGACTCTACTTTCCCGGAGAATGAACTCCGGGAAAGTCTGTTTAAATTATTCCACTGGATTCTTTACAATCGACTTCTTTATATTTATATAACTCATTGGAAATCATATAAAGACAATTCCTATTTGATATAGCTATTTGTGCAAGTATTTTACGATTAAGAAGCAGCTGTCTCTTGTACAGATCGTGTATTAATCTACTATAACTATAGGATAGTGCCCGTTCTACTACTCTTTCACGAATTATTGCGTTTATCCGAATGATCCACAAACGACGAAAATTTATCTTTTTACTATCCCGATCTCGATGAGCCGAAACCAAAGCTTTTATTTTTTGTTGAGTAATAGTTCGCGTAAGTCTTGAATGGGCCCCCCGAAAGCTTGATGCAAATAAACGAATTTTTGTTCTACGTCTCCGAGCTATATATCCCCGTCTAATTCTAGTCATTGAACAGCTGAAACTTTGAAGAATAACTAATTGATTTCTTTTCTTTCAGTTATTCTTTTGCCCTTTCCTAATCTATTAATAACAAAACGAATTTTTCCAATGTATAAAATAAAAATTCCGATGGCTTTGGCTGCTATAACCTTCCCGACCACGATTTTTTCTTTTTTTTTTTTTGTTTTAGGCGAAATTAAGAAAAAAAAAGAAATTGTATTCTGCGCTATAAGTGTAAAAAATCAAAGTAAATAGACAGATAAAGAAATAGTGGATTCCATCGTTTCTATGGTGACTTCGTAAACGGTGAGGTCTTTTCTATACACCGGAGCCTTTAACTTCATTTAATCAACGTTATTGGTAACTTGTATAGTTCATCATCCTTGGCTCTACCCATGAATTATCTAGTAATAGGTCTTTCACAACGAGATCTACCTATACCGTAACGGTATTTTTTTATGAAAATTAGCTGGGTAGCTGACCCTCTTAGTCCGTTCTTGTCAGAATAGGGCCTACTCTTTATACTTTTTAAATAAAAATTTCTCCGCTTAATGGATAACCGTTTGTTACCAATGGAGAATTGCTTCTCATCATTATTGGATTTGCACCAATGGAAACCATAAAATTCATACACAATGGAGGGATATGATAGATTGTCTTATTTTTTTAGATAGTAAATCGAGTCCCCTCTTCCATATTATATTCGCCGGTACGTATCATTGATACTGGAGAGGTTTTTTTTTTGCTTTTGTGCCTGCTCATGATATGATCTAAACGAGTCGCACATACACCCGAGTACATGTTCCTCGACGCTGAGGGCATCCCCGAAGGGCGGGGGATTTCGTGACATTTCTTATTGGCTGTCTTGCATTTCTAATAAGTTGTTTAATAGTTGGCATGTTGAATTGTATACATAATGGACTGGTTTAGATTGATCCTAACCGGATGATTATGAATTACTTCTATATTAATAAATATGTAATAGAATATTAAAGTCAGAGATAAAATCTCAAATCGCGGATTTTCGTGAAATCCATGTTATTTTCATTCAACCGCTACAAGATCAACAATTCCATAAGCTTGTGCTTCTGTTGCTGACATAAAAACATCTCTTTCCATGTCTTCGGATACAACCCATAAAGGTTTGCCCGTTCTTTGTACATAAACCCTTGTGAGGGTTTCACGCAGTTTCAGCAGTTCTTCCGCTTCCAGGATAAATTCTCCCGTTTGTGCCTCATAAAACGAACTAGCAGGTTGATGGATCATTACCCTGATGATATAACATAATAAAAAGTTCCTCTATCTCGTAAGAGAAAAGAAAGATAAATAATAATAGGAAAAGGATAGAATTGAACAACCGTACGGGCATCTTTTATCTTTTGTGCATTGCATACGGCTCTACAATAAAATTGACCCTTCCCTTCCATTGAAGAAAGAGAAGAATATATCAGACCCAGATGGTTAACTGATCAAAATGCCACCCTTCCTTTCCAAATAGTTAAAAAATACTATGATGGCTCCGTTGCCTTATATATTTATATTAATTTTTATTGTTTTTTTTTGTCTGTGATTCAGCAATCCCAAAGTTTCTTTTTGATGCAATCAAATGAGGAAAAATCTTTTTTCACTTTCTTTACATAACATAAATATTGTTATAGAGTCTTCCAAAATAAAAACAAAAAGGTTTGTGACGCTGAAGTGGACTCCCGATAAATAAGATAAAATCGGAAATATCCTTTCTCTCATACCACCCTTTCGATACATAATCTAATTTTTTGACAATGCAAAAATTTCTCGTATCGAATTCGAAGTGCCATGCTATTATTACTTAATATTCATATTTCATAGGGCGAAGGCATAGTCTTTTTTAATTTCTCTCAAATAAAAACCTCATTGGCGCCAAGCGTGAGGGAATGCTAGACGTTTGGTAATTTCTCCCCCAACCAGGATAAAAGATCCCATTGAAGCGGCTAACCCCATGCATATTGTATGGACATCTGGTCGTACAAATTGCATAGTATCATAAATAGCTACTCCGGGGATTACCCATCCGCCGGGAGAGTTTATAAACAAATACAGATCTTTGGTATCATCTTCGATACTGAGATATATCATAAGACCAATAAGTTGATTTGAGATCTCGCTATCAACTGCTTGGCCTAAAAAAAGTAATCTTTCTCGATAAAGTCGGTTGATTAGGGTACAGGTATATTCCTTAGAAACCGTACATGCACCTTTTGGTGCATACGGTTCAAAAAAAATTGCGAAAAAAAAGAATCAATGTATAGATTCCAGTCCTTTTTCTTTTCTCATAACAGGTTCTTTCTGACTTCTAACGAAAGGCTTTTTTCTTCTTCAATAAACACGAGTTTTGACTCTTTTTTTTTAATATTTCTAAATATAATAAAAAATATAATAAAAAAGTCACTAAAGCCATCTAATTAACTTCTCATTGATGTATTGTTTCATCGAAATTCAATCCAAATCACGATGGTATTCTCTTGTTCCTGAGTGGGTCTCTTTCATCTTTTTAGGTTTATGCTCTACTCCGGGTAAAGATTCACCCGATTTTCATTTGCACATATAGGACAAAGGCCCCATTACCATTTCTTTTTGTTATGACTTTTTTCTGTTTTTTTTTTTTCAAATTTTTTCATACTTTCTACCAAGTATTTAGTAACCCGCTTGACAAATAAGTCAAATCGGAATCATTTATGACAGAACTAGTAATCATAGATATATTACCAATCGAATTGGGTTTTTCTAAACGGAGCCTGGATATTTCATTTTTTCTTTTTTATTTAGTCCAACCAAACCAACCATAAATTATTCGAACTAATATTAATCTCCAAAATGGATCTAATTGCACTTCACGCTCCAAATTTTTGCTGATTCAATGAATCTTTCTCGGGTGAAACGGAGGATATCTCAATCGGGGGAGAAAACGGGGAAATCCCATAGGACCCAATATGTCTGACAAGTCGCACTATACGTCAACCCAAGATGCATCTTCCTCTCCAGGACTTCGGAAAGGTACTTTTGGAACACCAATAGGCATTAAATGAAAGAAAAAAGAACAAAGTACTGTATTTCACTTTGATGTAGAAACGTAATAATATGATTATTATTGTCCTTATAATATATATTGGCTTTTATCGTATTTATTTTATCCATAGATTATAGTTATAGAAAAAGTCGTAAAGAAAAACAGAATGAATAAAGTCAAATTTGCAAATTATTATGAATAGGGCGATGAATAAGTATGTACACATTCACTCATAGACAATGGAATACAACCCCCATTGCGTATTGTTACTTATCGAGTATAGAATAAATTTGCTTCTCTTTGTTCCTACGAAGAGAATTGTTCCATTATTTTATTAACAAGAGAATAGAACAAATATTAATCCCTATTCTGAATAATCCACCGAACAGGGGGGTCCATAGGATAGTTATAGTAGAGTCTTTTCCAATGCAATAAAGTTACGCAGTGTCTATTTAGCTTTGATAAAGGGGTATTTCCATGGGTTTGCCTTGGTATCGCGTTCATACTGTTGTATTGAATGATCCCGGCCGCTTGCTTTCTGTTCATATAATGCATACAGCTCTGGTTGCTGGTTGGGCTGGTTCGATGGCTCTATATGAATTAGCAGTTTTTGATCCTTCCGATCCTGTTCTTGATCCAATGTGGAGACAGGGTATGTTTGTTATACCCTTTATGACTCGTTTAGGAATTACCAATTCATGGGGCGGTTGGAGTATCACAGGGGGAACTGTAACGAATGCGGGTATTTGGAGTTACGAAGGTGTAGCGGGGGCACATATTGTGTTTTCTGGTTTATGCTTTTTGGCAGCCATCTGGCATTGGGTATATTGGGATCTAGAAATATTTTGCGATGAACGTACAGGAAAACCTTCTTTGGATTTGCCCAAGATCTTTGGAATTCATTTATTTCTTTCAGGAGTGGCTTGCTTTGGTTTTGGTGCATTTCATGTAACAGGCTTATATGGTCCTGGAATATGGGTGTCCGATCCTTATGGACTAACGGGCAAAGTACAACCCGTAAATCCGGCATGGGGCGTGGAAGGTTTTGATCCTTTTGTTCCGGGAGGAATAGCCTCTCATCACATTGCAGCAGGGACATTGGGCATATTAGCGGGGGTATTCCATCTTAGCGTCCGCCCACCACAACGCCTATACAAGGGATTGCGTATGGGAAATATTGAAACCGTCCTTTCCAGTAGTATCGCTGCTGTCTTTTTTGCGGCTTTTGTTGTTGCCGGAACTATGTGGTATGGTTCAGCAACTACTCCGATCGAATTATTTGGGCCCACTCGTTATCAATGGGATCAGGGGTACTTTCAGCAAGAGATATATCGAAGAGTTAGTGCTGGGCTAGCAGAAAATCAAAGTTTATCAGAAGCCTGGTCTAAAATTCCTGAAAAATTAGCTTTTTATGATTACATCGGAAATAATCCGGCAAAAGGGGGATTATTCAGGGCAGGTTCGATGGATAACGGGGATGGAATAGCGATTGGATGGTTGGGACACCCTATCTTTAGAGATAAAGAAGGGCGGGAACTTTTTGTACGTCGTATGCCTACTTTTTTTGAAACATTTCCAGTCGTTTTGGTAGACGGCGACGGAATTGTTAGAGCGGATGTTCCTTTTAGAAGGGCAGAATCAAAGTATAGTGTTGAACAAGTAGGTGTAACTGTTGAATTCTACGGCGGCGAACTCAATGGAGTCAGTTATAGCGATCCTGCTACTGTGAAAAAATATGCTAGGCGCGCTCAATTGGGTGAAATTTTTGAATTAGATCGTGCTACTTTGAAATCCGATGGTGTTTTTCGTAGCAGTCCAAGGGGTTGGTTTACTTTTGGACATGCTTCATTTGCTTTGCTCTTCTTTTTCGGACACATTTGGCATGGTGCTAGAACCTTGTTCAGAGATGTTTTTGCTGGTATTGACCCGGATTTGGATGCTCAAGTCGAATTTGGAGCATTCCAAAAAATTGGGGATCCAACTACAAGAAGACAGGCAGTCTGATACAACACTGCTTTGGTATCTTTTGCCTCGATTTTCTTTTTGGAATTTGTCATAAGGTACCCGAGAAATCTTGACCACTTTTTTACTTTTTCTCTTTCTTTATACGGGAGAGAACCCCCCCAAAAAAAAATAAACAAACAGGTATGGAAGCTATAATTGTAATTGTAAACCGCGATCGAATCTATGGAAGCACTGGTTTATACATTCCTCTTAGTCTCGACTCTAGGGATAATTTTTTTCGCTATCTTTTTTCGAGAACCTCCTAAAGTTCCAACTAAAAAGATAAAATGATTTTTCATTATCTCAATTGAAATTGAAGTAATGAGCCTCCCAATATTGGGAGGCTCATTACTTCAACTAGTCCCCATGTTCCTCAAACGGATCTCTTAGTTGTTGAGAAGGTTGCCCAAAAGCGGTATATAAGGCGTACCCGGTAAAACTTACAAGTAAACCAGATATAAAGATGGCTACTAGGGTTGCTGTTTCCATTATTATTTATATAATTTCAAGACCCCAATGGATCTATGATAAGATCGTTTATTTACAACGGAATGGTATACAAAGTCAACAGATCTCAATGAATACAATAGGATTTATGGCTACACAAACTGTTGATAACAGTTCTAGATCTGGTCCAAGACGAACTACTGTAGGGAGTTTATTAAAACCATTGAATTCAGAATATGGTAAAGTAGCTCCGGGGTGGGGAACAACCCCTTTGATGGGTGTCGCAATGGCTCTATTTGCGGTATTTCTATCTATTATTTTGGAGATTTATAATTCTTCCGTTTTATTGGATGGAATTTCAATGAATTAGAGCTATAAGAACTCCCAAGTTCTAGCTTTTGAATCCAAAATAAAATCAATCATTTAGAGCTCGGATTTCGAGCCCATTCTATTTTGGGAGTTCGATCGCGAAATTTCTTTGTTTCTGTATTTCCGGAATATGAGTGTGTGACTTGTTATAATTGATCCTATTGATATTACAGAGAATGGGTCTGTCATCTTGATAGAGATGGTTCTACTTCGTCGGATATTTATTTTAGTATCTGGAACATGGAATATACAGAATAGATTAAGAAATATTTGAACTATGATTCATACTTAATGTTCAGACCTCGTATCATATCCGGACTCAAAAAATTTTCAATTTTCAAAAGGAATTCAATTTTATAAATATAAATCGAAAGGTTTTTCTTCTATTTCGATTTTGACAAAAAGACAAAAATTTCTTTGAGTTTTTAATCATTCTATCTATTCGTGGAATAAGTGATGGTCCAAGTATTCTTACTCAGGAAATCTTTGACTTAAGTTAGAGTTTTTTTTATTGAATCATCGCGTTTCTAGTATGAATCTGAGGTTTTAAAATCAATTCATAGGGTTCTTAACAAGAGAATTCCTATTAATACAATAAAAAAACAAATAATAAACATTATATATAAATAGAAAAATGAAATAGGAAAGGAGAGGATTCAAGAGGCCCGTAAGAAAGACGACTGAGCCAACTTGAGATTTGGGTATTATCGCCCCAAACAAAGAAGAGCTTTCGAGTTTTTCTTCTTTCATACCTTCAGAGAAGATTGAATCTTTGATTCAAAAAAAGTTTCAAACTTTCTATTACATATCCGTTGGAAATAGTATTGGGGTATTTTTGCTTGAGCTGTACGAGATGAAAGTCTCACATACGGTTCTCAGGGGGGGTTCCACCTATCTCAATAAAGTCTATGATTGGTTCGAAGAACGTCTCGAGATTCAAGCGATTGCAGATGATATAACTAGTAAATACGTTCCTCCCCACGTCAATATATTTTATTGCTTAGGGGGAATTACGCTTACTTGTTTTTTAGTCCAAGTTGCTACGGGATTTGCTATGACTTTTTACTACCGTCCAACCGTTACTGAGGCTTTTGCTTCTGTTCAATACATAATGACTGAAGCTAACTTTGGTTGGTTAATACGGTCAGTTCATCGATGGTCAGCAAGTATGATGGTCCTAATGATGATTCTTCATGTATTTCGTGTGTATCTCACCGGTGGATTTAAAAAACCTCGCGAATTGACTTGGGTTACAGGTGTGGTTCTGGCTGTATTGACCGCATCTTTTGGTGTAACTGGTTATTCCTTACCTCGGGACCAAATCGGTTATTGGGCAGTAAAAATTGTAACAGGTGTACCTGAAGCTATTCCTGTAATAGGATCTCCTTTGGTAGAATTATTGCGCGGAAGTGCTAGTGTGGGACAATCCACCTTGACTCGTTTTTATAGTTTACACACTTTTGTATTGCCGCTTCTTACTGCCGTATTTATGTTAATGCACTTTCCAATGATACGTAAACAAGGTATTTCTGGCCCTTTATAGAGAAGATATACCATATATTTTTGTAATAAATAAATCATTTATCATTTGGAGGAGGAATATATAGTATTTCATTGCTATAAGTATGGATTATTGAAAATAATAAGACATGTATTTGGATATCTCCCTTCAACTATTCCTGTCAAATAAATAAGACTGTGGGTCGAAGGGAATTCTCTGAATAGAAAGTGGATTATGGGAGTGTGTGACTTGAACTGTTGATTAGTCTGTGTAGTTATAGGCCTGCCACATTGGAATTGGAATTCACAATCAAATGTGTCTTTGTTCCAACCACCGCGTAAGCCTTATACAGAGGGGAGGATAGGCTGGTTCGCTTGAAGAGAATTATTTCTATGATCAGATCCGAA